GTTTTTGTAGCTTACTTCACAAAGCATGACACTGAAAATGTCAAGACGAGAACCTCCTCCAAAAACAAAAGTTTAAATCTCAAACTTAAGTTTACCTATTATCAAGACTACACATGCAAGCATCCACACCCCAGTGAAAATGCCTCACCCATTACAAATGTAAGAGAGCAGGTATCAGGCTCAACAACGTTAGCCCCCCACACCTTGCCCAGCCACATCCCCACGGATACACAGCAGTGACCAACATTAGGCAATAAGCATCTAAGCTTGACCTAGCTAAAATTATACACTTGGCCGGCAAATCTCGTGCCAGCAGCCGCGGTTACACGGGAGGCCAAAGATAACCCATTAACGGCGTAAAGAGTGACTACAGATCTCCTTACCTACTTCAGATTTTAAAACCCCATCTCAGAGATGAAACCCCAAGATACTAAGAATCCCTAAAAATCTCAAAACAGGCCATCTTACTCACGAAAATCAGAACACAAACTAGGATTAGATACCCTACTATGCCTGACCGTAAACAAAAATGGAACCTAACAACCCACTCGCCCGAGGACTACCAGCACAAGCTAAAAACTCAAAAGACTTGACGGTGCTCTACCCTACCTAGAGGAGCCTGTCCTATAATCGATACCCCACGATCTACCCTACCTCTATTAGCGCACACCAGCCTATATACCGCCGTCGAAAGTATATCCTGCAAAGGGCCTACAATTATCTCAATAGCCCACCACTAACACGTCAGGCCAAGGCATAGCTGATATAGAGGCAGAGATGGGCTACATTTTCTGAATGCAGAACAAACGAAAAATAACATGAAATACTGTTATTTAAAGGCGGATTTAGCAGTAAGTTGAAAAAGCATATTCACCTAAACCCAGCACCAGAGCACGTACACACCGCCCGTCACCCTCATTAATAACAAACCTATCTAATCATATTCCCAACTCAACCCATAGATGAGGCAAGTCGTAACATGGTAAGTGTACTGGAAAGTGCACTTGGAAAAACCAAGAAGTAGCTTACACCAAAGCACTTGATCTACAACCAAGAGACGCTACTCCAGCCTTCTTGACTACACTCACCTAGCCCAATAAATATTACTAACCACTCAAATCATAAATAAACCATTACTACACGACCAGTAGCCTAAAACATGCGATCGAAAATTAAACCAGAAGCAATAGAGACAGTACCGCAAGGGAAAAAAATGAAATAATACTACCTACCACACGTATAAAAAAGCAGAGATTAACCCACGTACCTTTTGCATCATGATTCAGCAAGAACACCCGGCCAAAATGACTTCTAGCCCGTCCACCCGAAATCAAGTGAGCTACTTCCAGGCGGCCTAACAGGGCCTACCCATCTCTGTTGCAAAAGAGAGAAAAGACCCAGAAGTAGAGGTGAAAAGCCAAACGAACTTGACGATAGCTGGTTGCCTGATAAATGAATTTCAGTTCACCTCTTAGCACTTCCCCGCAAACAAAATAGCACCCCACAGCTAAGAACATACTCAATAATGGAACACCACCATTGAGACAGAACACAACCTGAACCAGAGAGACATCAAAACCTCACCACCCGTAGGCCTCAAAACAGCCATCGAAGACAAAAACGTTACAGTATCTATAACAAAAATACCATAAATCATCCCAACCTCCTGCAAACCATCAGGCTACTCTATATCACTATAGAGGAACTAATGCTGAAACTAGTAACAAGAATAAACCTTCTCTAGACATACCCTTAAATCAGCCCTAGAACACCTACTGACAATTAACAGAACCCAACCCCATCCACTAATCACCCACTGTTAACCCGACACAGGAATGTCAACAAGAAAGATTAAAAGTTAAAAAAGGAACTCGGCAAAGCCATTATTCCGACTGTTTACCAAAAACATAGCCTCTGGCATTCACAGTATCAGAGGTAACGCCTGCCCAGTGAGCATATTTCAACGGCCGCGGTATCCTAACCGTGCAAAGGTAGCGCAATCACTTGTCCCCTAAATAGTGACTAGTATGAACGGCCATACGAGAATAAACCTGTCTCTTTTGACAAATCAGTGAAACTGATCTTCCAGTACAAAAGCTGGAATATCAACATAAGACGAAAAGACCCTGTGGAGCTTCAATATCACTCTACCTCCATTAGCACAAATATTTTAGTTGGGGCAACTTCGGAACAAAACTAAACTTCCGAGCATACTCCGGAAACACCGTTATCAAGACAAACATGTCAAAACCCGAGCCAGATCCAGTAACCCACTGACCAACGAACCAAGTTACCCCAGGGATAACAGCGCCATCTTCTTCTAGAGCCCCCATCGACAAGAAGGTTTACGACCTCGATGTTGGATCAGGACACCCCAGCAGCGCAGCCGCTACTAAAGGTTCGTTTGTTCAACGATTAAAGCCCTACGTGATCTGAGTTCAGACCGGAGCAATCCAGGTCGGTTTCTATCTATGCACTATTCTCTTCAGTACGAAAGGACAAAGAAAATAGGACCCATGTTTAAAACAAGTCCTCACCAACCCTGAAACAATATTAAACCCACAGTACCCGCACTGCCCAAAAACAGGACTATTAGGGTAGCTAGCCAGGCCCACGCAAGAGACTTAAAATCTCACCACGAAGGTTCAAATCCTTCCCCTAACCCATACCTTTAGCTATTGTTAACTCCCTTATATACATTATCCCCATCCTAATTGCAGTAGCATTCCTTACACTCATAGAACGAAAAATACTAGGGTACATGCAACTTCGAAAAGGACCAAACATCACTGGACCCTACGGATTACTCCAACCCATCGCCGATGGACTAAAACTCTTCACCAAAGAACCTGTCCGCCCACTAAACACCTCCCCCACCCTTTTAATTCTATCCCCAGTTCTAGCCCTCACAACAGCCATACTAATCTGAACCCCCATCCCCATACCCCACGCCCTCACCAATCTAAACTTAGGTCTCTTATCCACTTTAGCTATCTCGAGCATAGCAGTCAACTCCATCTTATGAGCAGGATGAGCTTCCAATTCAAAATATGCTCTCATTGGGTCCTTACGCGCTGTCGCACAGACCATTTCATACGAAGTCACCCTAGGAATTATTTTATTATCAATCCTCATTCTAACAGGAGGATTCACAATACAACTCTTAACCACCACCCAAAAATACACCTGACTCCTGACAACCTCATGACCCCTTACAATAATATGATTCATCTCCACCCTTGCTGAAACTAACCGCGCCCCATTTGACCTAACCGAAGGTGAATCCGAACTAGTCTCAGGATTCAACGTAGAATACGCTGGAGGACCATTCGCTTTATTCTTTCTAGCAGAATATGCCAACATTATTGTCATAAACCTACTTACTTGCATTCTATTTATTAATCCAGGACCACCCCAACACCCAGAATTATTCCTTATTAACCTAATTACAAAAACCATAATTCTATCCCTCTTATTCTTATGAATTCGGGCCTCCTACCCACGCTTCCGATACGACCAACTAATACATCTTCTTTGAAAACAATTCCTCCCCTTAACATTATCCTTATGCCTACTACACACCTCACTACCAATCTCAATTTCAGGAATTCCCCCCCTCTCCTAAACGGAAATGTGCCTGAATCAAAGGGCTATTTTGATAGAATAGACCATAGGAACAACCCCTCCTCATTTCCCTAGAAAATAGGACTTGAACCTACACTACAAAACCCAAAATTTCATGTACTTCCATTATACTAATTCCTAGTGAAGTCAGCTAATTAAGCTCTTGGGCCCATACCCCGAAAATGTCGGTTGCAAACCTTCCTTCACTAATCAACCCACTCATCAATCTCACTCTTCTCTCCAGTATAATTGCTGGCACCACCCTAACAATAACAAGTCATCATTGAGTATCAGCCTGACTAGGCCTAGAACTCAACACCCTAGCCATTATTCCAATTATCTCAAAAACCCATCACCCCCGAGCAACTGAAGCCTCAACAAAATACTTTCTAATCCAAGCCGCCAGCTCCGCATTAGTCCTTCTCTCAGGAATCATTAATGCACATCTCTACGGGTCATGAGACATTTCACAACTCTCAAGCGACCTCTCAAAAATCATACTCACAACAGCCCTAGCCACTAAACTAGGATTAGCCCCCATTCACTTCTGACTACCAGAAATCCTTCAAGGAACTCCTATCTTTACAGCACTCATCGTCGCCACATGACAAAAAATTGCCCCAATAGCACTCTTCCTCACAATCTCAGACCTTATCTCAACCTCTATCACCCTCACATTAGGACTTATGTCAATTATCATCGGAGGCCTAGGCGGCCTAAATCAAACCCAACTTCGAAAAATAATAGCTTTCTCATCAATTGCCCACCTAGGATGGATAATCACAATAACTACAATTGCCCCTAACCTCACCCTACTTAACCTAATCCTTTATATCTCCATCACATCCTCAACAATATTAATTATACACCTTACAATATCTAAAACACTTCAAAACGCAATACTCATTCCCTCACACTCATCAACTGCTAGCAATATCTTTCTCTTATCCCTCCTATCACTTGGAGGACTTCCCCCCCTATCAGGGTTTACCCCAAAATGACTTATTCTTCAAGAGCTAATTACACATAACCTCACCCCCCTAGCTTCAATAATAGCCATCACAACATTACTTAGCCTAGCATTTTACCTCCGAATCACTTACATCTCAACAATAACCCTACCACCCTCCACCACCACCCTCAAAAATACATGACGCTTTAAACCACACCTAAACACTTCCGCCCTACCCCTATTTTCACTAATCACTGTTTTCCTCCTTCCAATTACACCAATAATAACCCAATAAGAAATTTAGGTTATCCAAACCAAGAACCTTCAAAGTCCTAAAAAAGAGTGTTCACCTCTTAATTTCTGCAAGACCTACAGAACTCTCATCTATATCATCTGAATGCAACCCAGACACTTTCATTAAGCTAAAGCCTTCCTGGATAGACGGGCCTCGATCCCGCAATCAACTAATTAACAGCTAGCCACTCAATCCAGAGAGCTTCTATCCGCTTCTCCCGTTTGAAGAAAAAAAACGGGAGAAGCCCAGGGGTAATCCTACCCAAACGCAGATTTGCAGTCTGTAATTCTGAGCCGTCTGATAAGGGAGGATTAACCCCGTAAGTAAGTTTACAGCTTACCGCCTACTCGGCCACCTTACCTGTGATTCGCTGACTATTCTCTACAAATCATAAAGACATTGGAACTCTTTACCTAATTTTCGGGACTTGGGCCGGAATAATTGGCACAGCCATAAGCCTCCTAATCCGAGCAGAATTAAGCCAACCCGGGACTATTTTAGGAAACGATCAAATTTACAATGTTGTAGTAACCGCACATGCACTTATCATAATTTTTTTTATAGTTATACCAATTATAATTGGAGGCTTTGGAAACTGATTAGTCCCTCTAATAATTGGTGCCCCAGATATGGCCTTCCCACGAATAAATAACATAAGCTTCTGACTCCTTCCCCCCTCACTTCTTCTTCTCCTAGCTTCAGCCTGAGTCGAAACTGGCTCTGGAACAGGATGGACCGTGTACCCACCTCTCGCAGGAAACATAGCCCATGCAGGAGCATCAGTTGATTTAACAATTTTCTCCCTTCACTTAGCAGGCATTTCATCAATTCTTGGCGCTATTAACTTTATCACCACATGCATTAACATAAAGCCTCCCACAATAACACAATACCACACACCATTATTTGTGTGGTCAGTTTTAATTACCGCAATTCTTCTCCTTCTTTCCCTTCCAGTCCTCGCAGCAGGAATCACCATGCTCCTTACAGATCGAAATCTAAATACTTCCTTTTTTGATCCAGCTGGCGGAGGAGATCCAATCCTCTATCAACACCTATTCTGATTCTTTGGACATCCAGAAGTATATATTCTAATCCTCCCTGGATTTGGAATAATTTCCCATATTATCTCCTACTACTCAAATAAAAAAGAACCATTCGGCTATATAGGAATAGTCTGAGCCATAATATCAATTGGTCTATTAGGGTTCCTAGTATGAGCCCACCACATATTCACTGTTGGTATAGACGTAGACACACGGGCTTACTTCACCTCAGCCACAATAATTATCGCTATCCCAACCGGAATCAAAGTATTCAGCTGATTAGCAACCATACATGGAGGAGTAATCAAATGAGATGCACCCATATTGTGAGCCTGCGGATTTATTTTCCTATTTACCGTAGGAGGACTAACTGGCATCGTACTAGCAAACTCATCTCTAGACATTGTTCTCCACGACACTTACTATGTTGTAGCCCACTTCCACTATGTTTTATCAATAGGAGCAGTTTTTGCAATTATAGCAGGATTTATACACTGATTCCCCCTATTTTCAGGTTTCACACTCCACCCACTTTGAACAAAAATCCAATTCGGCACAATATTCATTGGGGTCAATATAACCTTTTTCCCCCAACACTTTCTTGGCCTCGCAGGCATGCCCCGCCGATACTCGGACTATCCTGACGCCTATTCCCTATGAAATTCTTTATCATCCATTGGATCCTTAATTTCCCTTATAGGAGTAATCATAATAATTTTCATTATTTGAGAAGCCTTCTCCGCCAAACGCCATATTCTAGCAACAGCCTCACCCGAAGTAAACCTTGAATGACTTCACGGATGCCCACCACCTTTCCACACTTATGAAGAACCAACTATAGTCCAAGAAATACAGAATCGATATTCATTTAAGCGATGAGGACCCTACTCTAATTACAACTGAGTCAAGAGAGGGGGGAATCGAACCACCTTTCCCTAGTTTCAAACTAAACGCATCTCCTATATGCTTCTCTCCTAGAACCCGAGTAAACCATTATATAGCTCTGTCAACGCTAAGTTATAGGCTACAACCCTATGAGTTCTAATGGCCCATCCAGCCCAATTAGGATTTCAAGATGCCACCTCCCCCATCATAGAAGAACTCCTCCATCTCCACGATCATGCCCTTATTATCATACTTCTAATCAGCGCTGTAGTTGTTTACTCTGCAACCCTAACACTAACCACCAATCTAACACACACAGACACCATAGACACCCAAGAAATTGAAACCATCTGAACCGCTCTTCCAGCAATTATCCTAATTGTAATTGCCCTTCCATCCCTCCGCATCCTCTATCTCATAGACGAAATCTATAACCCCCATTTAACTATCAAAACCGTGGGGCACCAATGATATTGAAGCTATGAATATACCGACTACAAAAACATAACATTTGATTCATACATAACCCCCACCCAAGATCTCACCAACGGGTTTTTCCGCCTACTTGACGTCAATTATCGAATAGTTATCCCCACAGGATCTCCAATTCGCATTCTAATCACAGCGGAAGATGTCCTTCACTCATGAGCAGTCCCCTCTTTAGGAATCAAAACCGATGCAGTACCAGGACGACTTAATCAAACGACCTTTACTACTACTCGCCCAGGCCTATTTTACGGACAGTGCTCAGAAATTTGCGGATCAAATCACAGCTTCATACCCATTACAGTAGAATCCTCATCCCTAAAACACTTCGAAACTTGAACCTCAAAAATAACCCTACTTTAAACTCTGGGAAGCTTTTCAAGCATTAGCCTTTTAAGCTAAAGAAGGGCCTCAACCCCCCAGTGAATGCCACAACTTAACCCCAACCCATGATTCTCAATCATGATCATTTCCTGACTGTCATTAATTTTCCTATTCTTCACAAAACTTCTCCTTACGCCACTAACCAACCTCCTCCCTCCTCAACCTAATACACCATCAACCCCTAATTGAATCTGATTATGACCCTAAGCTTATTTGACCAATTTGCCAGTCCAAAATTTATTGAAATTCCACTAATCATTATCGCCGTAAGCCTCCCAGCAATTCTTATTCTATCAACCAACACACAATTTACTAACAATCGACCAACTACCCTCCAATACTGACTAAAAATTATATTCATTAAACAATTATTCCTCCCCGTGAGCAGCAATGGGCGCAAATGAACAGCCATTCTAACCTCCCTTATAATATTCCTAACAACAGCTAACCTGTTAGGACTACTACCATATACCTTTACCCCAACTACTCAACTATCCCTCAATATATCTATAGCAATACCCATATGATTAGCCACAGTCCTAACAGGTTTAAAAAATCAACCAACCATCGCCCTAGGCCATCTTCTCCCAGAGGGCACCCCTACCCCCCTAATTCCTGCCCTAATCCTTATCGAAACAATCAGTTTACTCATTCGCCCTATAGCTCTTGGAGTACGATTAACCGCAAACTTAGTCGCCGGCCACCTTCTTATACAACTCATCTCCATGGCTACTACTACAATCATAACCACCCTACCAGTAGCCGCAGCACTTACATTTCTAACTCTCCTATTACTTACACTTCTGGAACTAGCCGTAGCCCTCATTCAAGCCTTCGTATTCACATTACTCTTAAGCCTCTACTTACAAGAAAACACCTAATGACCCACCAAACTCACGCCTACCATATAGTTGACCCAAGCCCCTGACCTCTAACCGGAGCCCTAGCCGCACTATTATTAACCTCCGGACTTGCCATCTGATTTCATCATAAAACTCCTTATCTCCTATTTTTAGGACTAATCACAACACTACTTACTATATATCAATGATGGCGAGATATTACACGCGAAGGAACCTATCAAGGCCACCATACACCCCCCGTACAAACAGGTTTACGATATGGAATAATCCTATTTATTACATCAGAAGTTTTCTTCTTCCTAGGATTCTTCTGAGCCTTCTACCATTCAAGTCTCGCCCCCACCCCTGAACTTGGGGGCCAATGACCTCCAAGTGGAGTACAACCCATCAACCCATTCGAAGTCCCCCTCCTAAATACAGCAGTCCTACTAGCATCTGGAGTAACCATTACCTGATGCCATCATTCAATTATAGAAGGTTCCCACCAACAAGCCAAACAATCCCTTCAGATAACAATTGCCCTAGGCTTATATTTTACTCTACTTCAAATCATAGAATACTATGAAGCACCATTCACTATCTCCGATAGCGTATTTGGATCAACATTCTTTGTTGCTACCGGCTTTCATGGCCTCCACGTCATTATTGGCTCCTCATTCTTATTAATTTGTCTCATCCGACAAACAAACTTTCACTTTACAACCAAACACCATTTCGGTTTCGAAGCCGCAACCTGATACTGACACTTCGTAGATGTAGTCTGACTATTCCTATTTATCTCCATCTATTGATGAGGATCATATTTTTCTAGTATAAACAATACAGGTGATTTCCACTTACCTAATCTCGATCTCATCGAGGAAGAACAATAAACTTTCTTATAATATTACTCATTGCCCTCACAATCTCAGGAGCACTTATCACACTGAGCTTCTGACTCCCTCAAACAGCACCAGACACAGAAAAGCTTTCTCCATATGAATGTGGATTCGACCCACTTGGATCTGCACGCCTACCCTTCTCTCTTCATTTCTTCCTAGTAGCAATCCTCTTCCTCCTTTTTGACCTAGAAATCGCCCTACTACTTCCCCTCCCATGAACCATTAATCTACCAAATCCAATAACAACATTCATCCTCACTCTAACCATCCTCACAATATTATCCCTAGGCCTCATCTACGAATGAAAACAAGGAGGCCTAGAATGAACAAACTCAAAGGCTAGTCTAATTAAGACAACCGATTTCGACTCGGTAAATCTCATCCCCATGAGGTCTTTATTTTCCCAATTAGGGGTCAGGAAATCAAATTTTGAACCTTCCTGACCCCTACGTGGCCAGAGTCTCAAGCAGTAAGTCCGGGAGATTCATTATTTTCCCAATTAGGGGTCAGGAAATCAAATTTTGAACCTTCCTGACCCCTACGTGGCCAGAGTCTCAAGCAGTAAGTCCGGGAGATTCATTATTTTCCCAATTAGGGGTCAGGAAATCAAATTTTGAACCTTCCTGACCCCTACGTGGCCAGAGTCTCAAGCAGTAAGTCCGGGAGATTCAGTCCAAAGACAGCTAACCTTTACCAGCACTTAAAAATCTCCATCACCATAACCGCCACATTCTTCACCCTTAATACTATATTTATTATTAATCTCCTCGGTCTTTCACTCCATCGAACACACCTCATTTCTGCCTTACTCTGTATTGAAGGCATAATACTAGCCCTATTTACAACCATCTCTTTATCCTTAAACAACCTAAATACCCTCACTCCAATAATTCTTCCAATAATCCTCCTCACCCTCTCAGCATGCGAAGCAGCAACTGGCTTAGGCCTCTTAGTGGCAACAATTCGCACCCATTCCAACGATCACCTCAACACTATAAACATTCTAAAATGCTAAAAATTCTTCTCCCCACTGTTATACTAATCCCAACAACCATTATAACCAAACCCAAACTTCTATTCATCTCATTCATTCCACTCTCAATCACAATCGCAACCATCAGCCTGATTTGACTAAAATCCTCCTCAACCTCCAAAATAATATTTCTTAACTTATCCCTATCAATTGACCAAACGTCCGCACCCCTATTAACCCTCTCCTGCTGATTACTCCCCCTTCTAGCTATAGCTAGTCAAAATCACCTCAAGTACGAACCGACCCTTCGAAAACGAACATTTTTAATCACAATTACAACTTTACAAGTGTTTCTACTCCTAACATTTATAGCAAACAACCTCATCCTCCTATATATTGCATTTGAATCAACACTAATCCCTACCCTTATTGTCATTACCCGATGAGGCTCCCAAGCAGAACGACTCAAAGCAGGAACATACTTCATATTCTACACTCTAGCAAGCTCCCTCCCCCTTTTAGTCTCAATTCTGTACCTCAATTCCTCCTCATTAACTCTTCTTATACCAGAAATTATCCCCCATCCACCCCAACCCACTAAAACACTTAATCAGACTTTCCTCTGATTCGGTTGCTTAATAGCTTTTATAGTCAAAATACCTCTATACGGACTTCACCTATGATTACCCAAAGCCCACGTAGAAGCCCCAATTGCAGGATCAATAGTTCTTGCTGCAGTCCTTCTAAAAATAGGAGGATATGGCCTAATCCGCATTATACCCCTACTAACTCCTCTTACCCCATCACTCATATTTCCCCTTTTAACCTTAGCCACCTGAGGCGTTATCATAACAAGCCTAACCTGCTTACGACAAACTGACTTAAAATCTCTAATTGCCTATTCATCAGTAAGCCACATAGGCCTAGTAATCTCAGCAATTCTAACACAAACTAGCCTAGGACTGACCGGCTCCATACTCCTTATAATTGCCCACGGATTAACCTCATCACTCCTATTCTGCTTAGCAAACACCAACTATGAACAAACACATACACGAACCCTACTAATCACACGCAGCCTACACACTATCCTTCCTCTTATAACTCTATGATGACTTTATGCAAGCTTCGCAAACATAGCCCTTCCACCATCTATTAATCTCATAGGAGAGTTATTCATTATTACCTCATTATTTTCATGATCCCCTCCAACAATTTTATTGACCGGAACAGGAACCCTATTAACAGCATCTTACACCCTCTACATATTTATCATAACCCAAAAATCCAAACTACCACCTAACATCATCCTTACCCCGAACCACACCCGAGAACATCTCCTCATAACCCTTCACCTAACCCCTCTTCTCCTCCTCATTCTCAAACCAGGATTAATCATATTTTCATAATCTGTAGGTATAGTTTAAACAAAACATCAGACTGTGAACCTGAAAACAGAAGCCCATCCCTTCTTACCTACCAAGAAGACACACCCCGAGCTGCTAACTCACGGACCCTAGAATTAAATCCCTAGACTTCTTGCTTTTAAAGGATTATAGCTATCCGCTGGTCTTAGGAACCACTTACCTTGGTGCAACTCCAAGTAAAAGTATATACACCACCTCCTCACCCTTACTTTCATAACCATAACCATGACCCTTCTCATTTTACCTCTCCTAAAACCCACTAAAATAAAATGATACCTCAACACAACAACTTCTATTCAACTAGCATGACTAACTAGTCTAATTCCACTTCTCTCCTTTATCAACAACGGAATAGAAACTACTATCACTGACATTCAATGAACCCCAACCAACAACCTCAACATCAACATCAACTTCATCTTCGACATATACTCACTCACCTTTATTCCAATTGCCCTATTCGTAACCTGATCAATCCTTGAATTTGCCACCTGATATATAGCCTCAGACCCCCACATTAATAAGTTTTTTAAATTTCTCCTAATTTTCCTAATCACCATAATAATCCTAGTTACTGCTAACAATATACTTCAACTGTTCATTGGTTGAGAAGGTGTAGGAGCAATATCATTTCTCCTAATTAACTGATGATCAGCACGAGCAAACGCCAATTCAGCAGCCATCCAAGCAATTATCTACAACCGAATTGGAGACATCGGACTTATTCTAGCTATAGCCTGACTCATCACCAATTCTTCAACCTGAAACATTCAACAAATTCTTCACCACACCAATAACTCAAATGCCCTCCCCATGCTTGGCCTCATTTTAGCTGCAACAGGAAAATCAGCACAATTTGGCCTCCACCCATGACTACCCGCAGCAATAGAAGGCCCAACTCCCGTCTCAGCTCTCCTACACTCAAGTACTATAGTTGTAGCCGGCATTTTTCTTCTTATCCGCCTCCATCCAATTATTGAAAAAAGCCAAACAGCTTTAACAATCTGCTTATGCTCAGGAGCTATAACCTCACTACTCGCAGCTATATCAGCTATCTCACAAAACGATATTAAAAAAGTCATCGCCTTCTCAACATCAAGCCAACTAGGACTAATAATAGTATCGATCGGCCTTAACCAACCCCAACTTGCATTTTTTCACATTTCAACCCATGCCTTTTTCAAAGCTATACTATTTATATGCTCAGGGTCAATCATCCACAATCTAACCGATGAGCAAGACCTACGAAAAATAGGAAGCATAAAAACCTCACTACCCATTACTTCAACCTGTTTCACCATTGGCACCCTGGCTCTAACAGGAACTCCATTCTTAGCTGGATTCTATTCAAAAGATGCCATCATTGAAGCTATTAATTTATCCACCACCAACGCTTGAGCCCTTGCCTCCACTATAGTTGCTACAACAATAACCTCAATTTATGGTCTACGAACTATATTTTATATTCAAACCAAACACCCCCGATCCCTACCAATACAACCAATCAACGAATCTATAAAAGCACTAATCAATCCAATCATCCGACTCACCCTAGGCAGCATTATCACAGGAACCCTCCTACTTCACTCAATTACACCCCTATCTCACCCAATTATAACAATACCCACTGAAATCAAACTCTCCGCAACTGCCGCCTCCATCCTAGGCCTCCTTACTGCACTTGAGCTAATAACTACCTCCACCTTCATAACACAACAACACACAGTATCCCATTATTACCTCAACCATCTAATCTTCTTTACCACCCTTCACCGCTCTATTCCCCTTCAAATCCTATCCAAAGGAAATACCTCTACATCCCTAGACCTATCCTGAATAGAGAAAATCGGACCCCAAGGCCTCTCAAACTTATCAATTATAGCAACTAAAAAAACCACACAAAAAGGCCTAATTAAAACATATCTCGCATCTCTCATTACCTTTATCACCCTCTCCATAATTACTCTTACCCCTCCTTAATTCATCCAATGACCCAACACAAAACTAATCAAATACTATCAACCCTAAATCAAGCACTAATTAACCTACCCACCCCACCAAACATTACCTTATGATGAAATTTTGGAGCATTACTCGGCATATGCCTAGGAATCCAAATCATAACAGGTTTATTCTTAGCCATGCATTACACAACAGATATCTCAATAGCATTCTCCTCAGTATCCCACATTTCTCGAGACGTCCAACACGGTTGACTTCTTCGCAATCTTCATGCCAATGGAGCATCCCTATTCTTCCTCTGCATTTACATTCACATCGGCCGTGGCCTATACCATGGATCTTACCTTCTAAAAAAAACCTGATTTGCAGGTACTTTACTTCTTCTAATATTAATAGCTACAGCCTTCATAGGCTACATTCTACCCTGGGGTCAAATATCATTTTGAGGTGCAACCGTAATCACCAATCTCTTATCAACCATCCCATACATCGGAACTACCCTAGTAGAATGAATCTGGGGGGGATTCTCAGTAGACAACGCAACTCTCACCCGATTTTTTACCCTTCACTTCCTTTTACCATTCATTATTTCCGCTATCGTCTTCCTTCACATTATACTCCTTCACGAAACTGGCTCCAACAACCCCATTGGATTATCAACCAACCCAGACAAAATCCCATTCCACCCATACCACACCCTCAAAGACCTTCTCCAAGGAGGAATTCTAATACTTCTTCTTCTATGCCTAACTACGTTCGCACCAAACATCCTAGGCGACCCAGAAAACTTCTTACCAGCCAACCCATTTACAACTCCCACCCACATTAAACCTGAATGATATTTCCTGTTTGCATACGCTATCCTACGATCAATTCCCAACAAACTTGGAGGCGTGATAGCTCTCCTTGCTTCAATCCTAATCCTCTTATTAATCCCTAGCCTTCATCGATCTAAACAACAAACAATAAATCTTCGCCCTATATCTCAACTAATATTTTGAACAATTATCTCCAACATTTTTATCCTAACATGAATTGGAGGACAACCAGTCGAAGACCCATTCATTCTAATTGGACGCATTTCCTCAACCATATACTTCTTCTTATTTCTCTCCATACCCCTCATCATAACCATCGAAAACAAACTACTCAACTGATAGCCTTAGTAGCTTAACAACAAAGCATTGACCTTGTAAGCCAAAGAATGGGATTCACCCCTAAGGTTCTGTCCCAAATCTCCCTTTCCCCCCTCCTCTTATTTCCAATTTTTCACACCCCTCTCCTGAACGGTTAGCTTTTTCGAACGTCCCGGATTTCCGCCTTTTTCAAAATTTTATGTCTTTCGAGCAATACATCGCATCACCTCCTGAATTTCGTGCCACCAACGAGATTTTATAATTTAATATGAATAATATTTATATTTAAATATTTTTTACCAGACACTCAACTAAGCACTGGCTACCCCTATCAAACGCCCACTGTTACCAGTCTCGTAGGCCATTTCCTATAGGTTGCACCTATTTAATGACCTTTCCAATACCTCTGGTTGTGAGGCCCAGGGACTTTCTTACAGGGAGACCACCTCCGTGGTCTTTAAAATACTTCGGGTTGGGTGAATCTCATGAGCTTTCATTCCTTAATCACGGTCACCCTGGTTTCGGGCGCTTTGGCCTTTTTTATTTTTTTTAGGTGGATCTCAGATAGCATGTTCGTCCGGGGTCAGCCAAACATTCATAAAACGATCATTGTTACAATCGAGCCCCTTATAGTTATGTTGGAGTTGAATCTTAATGGTCGCAGGACATATAAAAGAGCAAAAAAACATTAATTTTTAAAAAATCCCCCCTCCCCCTTACTTTTATTCGGGTATATCCAAAACCAAGGACACGAAAAATCCACATTGTAATTCAACTATAAAAGCCCACCCTAATATACAGAACGAACACATCCACTAGCCAACCCTCGAACCAACTCTAAAACAACAAACAACGTCAACATTAGCACATAACCTAGTAACAGTAAACCTACAAGCCCGTCCAAATACAACAATGAAACACCCAACACATCACCACGAACAACATTCAACCCAGTACAATCACTTGAACAAACCCCTAAATATAAAAACCCTAAATCACCCCCCAAAATCCATACCACTGCACAAACAATCCCAACAAGACCACTCAAAAAATAAGGTAAAATAGATCAACCTAACCAAGCTTCTGGCTGCAACTCAGATGATATAGAAACAGAATACGCAAATACCACAGTCATTCCCCCTAAATAAACCAAAAACAATACTAAAGAAAGAAAAGAGTAACCACTCACAACAAGAACCCCACAAGCTACAAAGGCCAAAAAAACAAGACTTACCACCCCAAAAAGAGGAGAAGGATTTGAACCAACCATTAAACTGCACACAATCAAACCTCCCAACATAACATAAATAACATAAAACATCCATCCTATTTCGCTTAAAACATCCAAGCCCTTTAAGCCTGCGTAAACACTTCAAGAATCCAAAATCAGAAGAAAGATACCTCCCACCTCCAGTCCCCAAAACTGGAATTCTAAACTTAAACTATCTTCTGTCCCAAATCTCCCTTTCCCCCCCTCCTCTTATTTCCAATTTTTCACACCCCTCTCCTGAACGGTTAGCTTTTTCGAACGTCCCGGATTTCCGCCTTTTTCAAAATTTTATGTCTTTCGAGCAATACATCGCATCACCTCCTGAATTTCGTGCCACCAACGAGATTTTATAATTTAATATGAATAATATTTATATTTAAATATTTTTTACCAGACACTCAACTAAGCACTGGCTACCCCTATCAAACGCCCACTGTTACCAGTCTCGTAGGCCATTTCCTATAGGTTGCACCTATTTAATGACCTTTCCAATACCTCTGGTTGTGAGGCCCAGGGACTTTCTTACAGGGAGACCACCTCCGTGGTCTTTAAAATACTTCGGGTTGGGTGAATCTCATGAGCTTTCATTCCTTAATCACGGTCACCCTGGTTTCGGGCGCTTTGGCCTTTTTTATTTTTTTTAGGTGGATCTCAGATAGCATGTTCGTCCGGGGTCAGCCAAACATTCATAAAACGATCATTGTTACAATCGAGCCCCTTATAGTTATGTTGGAGTTGAATCTTAATGGTCGCAGGACATATAAAAGAGCAAAAAAACATTAATTTTTTAAAAAATCCCCCCTCCCCTTTAAAAATAAGCTAAAAAAAAAATTTTTTTTTTAATTTTTTTTTAATTTTTTTTTAATTTTTTTTTAATTTTTTTTTAATTTTTTTTTAATTTTTTTTAATTTTTTTTTAATTTTTTTTTAATTTTTTTTTAATTTTTTTTAAAAAACCTAATTTTTAGGACAAAATTTTTAGCGGCAAGTTTAGGACTTTATTTTTATCTCCTTCGAGGCCTAATGGGCCTACCACTAAAAATTGAAAAAACGGAATTTAATTTTATGTTTTTTTTAATTTTTTTTTAAAAACCTAATTTTTAGGACAAAATTTTTAGCGGCAAGTTTAGGACTTTATTTTTATCTCCTTCGAGGCCTAATGGGCCTACCACTAAAAATTGAAAAAACGGAATTTAATTTTATGTTTTTTTTAATTTTTTTTAAAAACCTAATTTTTAGGACAAAATTTTTAGCGGCAAGTTTAGGACTTTATTTTTATCTCCTTCGAGGCCTAATGGGCCTACCACTAAAAATTGAAAAAACGGAATTTAATTTTATGTTTTTTTTAATTTTTTTTTAAAAACCTAATTTTTAGGACAAAATTTTTAGCGGCAAGTTTAGGACTTTATTTTTATTTCCTTCGAGGCCTAATGGGCCTACCACTAAAAATTGGAAAAACGGAATCTAATTTTATGTTTTTTTTAATTTTTTTTAAAAAACCTAATTTTTAGGACAAAATTTTTAGCGGCAAGTTTAGGACTTTATTTTTATCTCCTTCGAGGCCTAATGGGCCTACCACTAAAAATTGAAAAAACGGAATCTAATTTTATGTTTTTTTTTAATTTTTTTTAAAAAACCTAATTTTTAGGACAAAATTTTTAGCGGCAAGTTTAGGACTTTATTTTTATCTCCTTCGAGGCCTAATGGGCCTACCACTAAAAATTGAAAAAACGGAATCTAATTTTATGTTTTTTTTAATTTTTTTTAAAAAACCTAATTTTTAGGACAAAATTTTTAGCGGCAAGTTTAGGACTTTATTTTTATTTCCTTCGAGGCCTAATGGGCCTACCACTAAAAATTGAAAAAACGGAATCTAATTTTATGTTTTTTTTTAATTTTTTTTAAAAAACCTAATTTTTAGGACAAAATTTTTAGCGGCAAGTTTAGGACTTTATTTTTATTTCCTTCGAGGCCTAATGGGCCTACCACTAAAAATTGGAAAAACGGAATCTAATTTTATGTTTTTTTTTAATTTTTTTTAAAAAACCTAATTTTTAGGACAAAATTTTTAGCGGCAAGTTTAGGACTTTATTTTTATCTCCTTCGAGGCCTAATGGGCCTACCACTAAAAATTGAAAAAACGGAATCTAATTAATCTCTCACA